GAAAAGCAGAAAAATATTTTGATTTATTAAAAGATAGAACGGAAAGAAGTCCGGCTACGAGGTCTGAGTATTAAGTATGAATCATAGTTCAAATACTTTGTGATCTATTTGATCTATTTCGTGCTCCAGATACTTGAATGAATATCCGACGAAATAAAAACATCTTGATAAAGATGACAGACCCCATTCTCTGTACTATCCATAGGGTCAATTCTAACAAGTCACACACTCATATTCCGGAAATATACAATGCAGAAAAAAATTTCGCGGTCGAACTACCAAAGGAGAATAGACTAAAATTTTTAGACCCACATACTTTACTTTTTTGTATCGAACGAAAAGCTAGGACTTCAAGATTCTTCTCAATCTAATTCACTGAAATTCCATCCAGTAGAACAGAAGAATTATAAATCTCCAAAAGAATAGATAGGAATACCGCAAATAGAGCCATTGCAATACCCATCAAAGGGGTCGTTCCCCATCCAGGAGCTACTTTACCATATTCGGAATTCAATGGTTTCAATAACTTCCCTACAGTAGTGCTTCTTGGACCAGATCTAGAACTATCTTCAACAGTTTTTGTAGCCATAAATCTTATTTTGTATTCATTACTATCTGTTGACTTTGTATACCATTCCATTGTAAATAAACGATCTTAGCATAGATCCATTGTGGTCTTTTAATTCTATAAATAATGGAAACAGCAACCCTAGTCGCCATCTTTATATCTGGGTTACTTGTCAGTTTTACTGGGTATGCTCTATATACTGCCTTTGGGCAACCCTCTCAACAACTAAGAGATCCGTTCGAGGAACACGGGGACTAATTGACGTAATCCCCTCCAAATATTTGGAGGGGATTACGTCAATGAAGATAATGAAAAATTATTTCATTTTTTAGTTGAAATTTTAGGCGGTTCCCGAAAAAAAATAGCAAAAAAAATTATCCCTAAAGTCGATACTAAGAGAAATGTATAAACCAATGCTTCCATAAATTTGATCGTGGTTTACAATTATAGCTTTCATACCTGTTTTGTTTATGTTTACTTAGGAGTATCCCTCCGAATAAAGAATCAAAGAAACCGCAGCGATTTAAATAAAGATTCCTACCTACAGTACCCTAAAATCGCAAACAGAAACGAGAAGAAAAAAAGCAATGTTGCATCAGACTGCTTGTCTTTTTGTAGTTGGATCTCCAAGTTTTTGGAATGCCCCAAATTCCACTTGAGCATCCAAATCCGGATCAATACCAGCAAAAACATCTCTGAAAAGGGTTCTAGCACCATGCCAAATGTGGCCAAAGAAGAAAAGTAGAGCAAAGGAAGCATGCCCAAAAGTAAACCAACCTCTTGGACTGCTACGAAAAACACCATCGGATTTCAAAGTAGCACGATCTAATTCAAAAATCTCACCCAGTTGAGCCCGTCTAGCATATTTTTTCACAGTTGCGGGATCACTATAACTCACTCCATTAAGTTCACCACCATAAAACTCAACAGTTACACCTACCTGTTCGACACTATATTTAGATTCTGCCCTTCTAAAAGGGACGTCAGCTCTAACAATTCCGTCTCCGTCTACCAAAACAACCGGAAACGTTTCAAAAAAAGTAGGCATACGGCGTACAAACAGTTCACGCCCTTCTTTATTTCTAAAGACGGGGTGTCCTAACCATCCAACAGCTATTCCATCCCCATTGTCCATGGAACCCGCTCGGAATAACCCCCCCTTTGCTGGATTATTACCAATATAATCATAAAAAGCTAATTTTTCAGGAATTTTAGACCAAGCTTCTGATACACTTTGATTTTCAGCTAGTCCAGCACTAACTCTTCGATATATTTCTTGTTGAAAGTATCCCTGATCCCATTGATAACGAGTAGGACCAAATAATTCGATGGGAGTAGTTGCAGAACCATACCACATAGTTCCAGCAACAACAAAAGCTGCAAAAAAGACAGCAGCAATACTACTGGAAAGGACGGTTTCAATATTTCCCATACGTAATCCTTTGTATAGACGTTGAGGCGGACGAACACTAAGATGGAATAAGCCCGCTAATATACCCAACGTCCCTGCTGCAATATGATGAGAGGCTATTCCTCCTGGAACAAAAGGGTCAAAACCCTCCACGCCCCACGCCGGATTTACGGGTTGGACCTTTCCAGTTAGTCCATAAGGGTCGGATACCCATATTCCAGGACCATATAATCCTGTTACATGAAATGCACCAAAACCAAAGCAAGCCACTCCTGAAAGAAATAAATGAATTCCAAAAATCTTGGGCAAATCCAAAGAAGGTTTTCCTGTACGTTCATCACAAAAAATTTCGAGATCCCAATATACCCAATGCCAAATAGAGGCCAAGAAGCACAAGCCAGAAAACACGATATGTGCCCCGGCTACCCCTTCGTAACTCCAAAGACCCGGATTCGTTACAGTCCCTCCTGTAATATTCCAACCGCCCCATGAATTGGTTATTCCTAAACGAGTCATGAAAGGTATAACGAACATACCTTGTCTCCACATTGGATCAAGAACAGGATCGGAGGGATCAAAAACTGCTAATTCATATAGAGCCATCGAACCGGCCCAACCGGCAACCAGAGCCGTATGCATTATATGAACAGCAAGCAAACGGCCGGGATCATTCAATACAACAGTATGAACACGATACCAAGGCAAACCCATGGAAATACCCCTGAAAAATAGACACTATGTAACTTTATTGCATTGGAAAAAACTATGTTACGGACCCCCCCTTTTTTAGGTCATTATTTAGGAGAAAGGATTACTATTTGTTCTATTCTGTTAGTATATAATGGAACAATTCGATTCATAGGAAAAAAGGGAAGCGGATCTATTCTATATCCGATAAGTACCAATACGCAATGGCGGTGAATCCAATTTTATATGAACCAAGATAGCTGTTGTTGTTCATCATTCAGAAGTCCGCTCGTAACAAATTTCCTTTTTTTTGATTCATTCGCTCTTACTTTAACTTTTGTTTTATATTTGATTTTAGCTTATTCAACTTATGTATTAAATATGATTAATTTAAATATTATTAATATAAAGTAGGAAAAAAGGATAATATTATTAAAAAATGAAACCCCAGTCTTACGTTTCCACATCAAAGTGAAATAGAGAACTTCATTCTCTTTTTTTTTTTCATTTCATGCCTATTGGCGTTCCAAAAGTACCTTTTCGAAGTCCTGGAGAAGGAGATACATCTTGGGTTGACATATAGTACGACTTGTCAGATATATTGGGCTATATGGGATTTCCCCATTTTCTCCCTCGATCGAGATATCCTCTGTTTCGCCCAAAAAGATTGATTGAATTATCAAAAATTTGTAACGTGAAGCGCAAAAAATAAAGTGGAATTAAATGCAGGGAGTATGTAGATTGATATTAGATTATCAAAAATTTTTTATGGTTTACGTGATCGGACTAATAAAATTAAGTATCCAGGCTCCGTTTAGCAAAAACCCAATTGATAATTAATATATAATATTTTTATAATTACTACTTATATGATATGCAAAATTATGATAAAAAATTCTATTAAAATAAAAAATCAAAAAAATTGAAACAGGGTGATCTCAAACTGTTGATAAAATCAAATAATATAAGTAAAAATTTGTTGACTATTTGACAGAAGACATGTGAAAGAAATGAATTGAAAAAAAAAAAAGAAGGAGTAGTAAAAAAAAGACGCGGTATTTGGTTCATTTGTCCTATATGTGCAAATCAAAATCGGGCAAATTTTTCCTTTTACTCGGGGTAGAGCATAAACCTAAAAAATAGAATAACAAAAGTAAGAAGCCCGTTGAGGAACAAGAAAAAACCATCGCTATTTCAACTGAATCTCGATGAAAAAAAAATATCAATGAATCAAGTTAGTCTGACAGGCCTAATAAATTGTTTTATTATTTTATTATAGGATTCTAATATCTAATAAAAGGGGCCAAAACTTTCTTTTTCTTTTAAAAAGGGAGCAAGCCCTTCCCTTATAAGTTAGAAATAAAAGCCTTCTATGAAAAAAAAGGGGGGGTCTACACATTGATTTTTTCACAATTTTTGTTGAACCGTATGCATCAAAAGGTGCTTGTACGGCTCCTAAGGAATAAAATTTTATTCTAATCAACCGACTTTATCGAGAAAGATTATTTTTTTTAGGCCAAGAGGTTGATACCGAAATCTCGAATCAACTTATTAGTCTTATGATATATCTCAGTATAGAAAAGGATACCAAAGATCTTTATTTGTTTATAAACTCTCCCGGTGGCTGGGTAATATCTGGAATGGCTATTTATGATACTATGCAATTTGTGCGACCCGATGTACAGACAATATGCATGGGATTGGCCGCGTCAATAGCATCTTTTATCCTAGTCGGAGGAGCAATTACCAAACGTATAGCATTCCCTCACGCTTTGCGCCAATGAGTTTTTTTTCGAGAAAAAAAATACTATGCCTTCGCCATCGGAAATATAAATTAGTTAAGTAATAATAGCATGGCACTTCGAATTCGATATGACATTTTTTAGATTCAAAAAAATTATATTATATATTGAAAGAGTAGTATGAGATAAGGAAGGAGTATTTCAAATGATATCTTACCTATTCGGGCAGCGTCACAAACTTTGTTTTCACACCGGAAGCTTATTTACAAAATTTATATATAAAAAAAAGACACTTTGGGATTGCTGAATCATGGACGAATAAAAAAAATGATATATATAAAGCAACGGAACCATCATAGTATTTTTTTAACTCCTACAAAAAAGAAGGATGGTAATTGGATTATTTATGGATCTGCGTATAATACAACCTAGATTTTTTTCTTTCGCCGAAAGGTCAAAAATGCAAATTCCACTGTGGAGCCGTATGCAATGCACAAAAAAAGCCTGTACGGTTATTCAATTTTCTCTGTTTTTTGGTTCTCTCGCCTCATTCTGCGAAATTGAAGAACCTTTTCTATTATATCATCAGGGTAATGATCCATCAACCCGCTAGTTCGTTTTATGAGGCACAAACGGGCGAAGTTATCTTGGAAGCGGAAGAACTACTAAAACTTCGCGAAACCATCACAAGGGTTTATGTACAAAGAACGGGCAAACCTATATGGGTTGTATCCGAAGACATGGAAAGGGATGTTTTTATGTCAGCAACAGAAGCCCAAGCTCATGGAATTGTTGATCTTGTAGCGGTTCAATAAGAAATAGGAGCGATTTCATGCAAATCCACGATTGCTAATTTTATATCTTTTTAGATTAAGGATTTCGTTTCATATTCTCTTGAATATTAAAAAAAAATATATATATCTTGAAGAGAAGTAATTCCGAATTAGCCGGTTAGAACCAATCTAAACCAGCCCATTATTTATATGATTCCGTATGCCAACCATTAAACAACTTATTAGAAATACAAGACAGCCAATCCGAAATGTCACGAAATCCCCAGCGCTTCGGGGATGCCCTCAGCGACGAGGAACATGTACTCGGGTGTATGTGCGACTCGTTTAGATCATAGACCGAGACACAATAAAGTCAATTCTTTTTGAAATAGAAAGGATCAGTACTTGTGAATAAAATAGAATGGAGGGACTCGATTCATTATTTAAAAAAGATCGATCGTTCATATCTTCTATTGTGTCTGAAACTTATGGTTTACATTGGTGCAAATCCAATAAACTCCATTTTTTAGAAAACCCCCAATGATAACAAATGGTTATCCATTAAGCGGGGGAAATTCCATTTTTTATTAAAAAGATTCCACTCTTGAAAGAAAAGAACGGACTAACAGGGTAAACAACCAAATCAATTTTAAAAATGAAATACCGTTACTGTATAAAGTGGATCTCATTGTGAAAGATCTATTACTGGAATATTCATGGGGTAGAGCCAAAGAATGTGAATTGTACAAGTTACCCATAGTATTGATTAATTAAAAGAAGGAGCTCCGGTGTATAGAGAAGACCTCACCGTTTTAGAAGTAACCATAGAAACGACGGAATCCACTATTTATCCATTTCTATTTACTACTTTTTGTAATTATTCGATTTTTTTATATCAAGTATCAAGGTAATTTCTCCTTTCAAAGTAAAATACCTAGCAAAAAATAGTGGTCGGGAAGGTTAGATTAGCAAAAGCCATTGGAATTTTTTTTTATACATTGGAATAATTCGTTTGTTTATTAATGACTACTAAAGGGGAAAAGAATAACTAAAAAAAGAATTAGTTATTCAGCAAAGTTTGATTTATTCAATGACTAGAATTAAACGCGGGTATATAGCTCGGAGGCGTAGAACAAAACTTCGTTTGTTTGCATCAAGCTTTCGAGGGGCTCATTCACGACTTACACGAACTATGACTCAACAGAGAATAAGAGCTTTAGTTTCGGCTCATCGGGATAGGGGTAAAAGAAAAAGAGATTTTCGTCGTTTATGGATCACTAGAATAAATGCCGTAATTCACGAAACAGAGGTATTCTATAGTTATAATAGATTCATACATAATCTGTACAAGAAGCAATTACTTCTTAATCGGAAAATACTTGCACAAATAGCTCTATTAAATAGGAGTTGTCTTGATACGATTTCGAATGAGATAAAAGAATAAGGCGATTGGAAGAAATTGGAAGAAATCCACGAAAAAAATGTGAAATAGAGTTCTAAGGAGAATGAGCTCGGGGAAGGTAGAGTAGAAATTAGTATTATAAAAAAAGTAAGCAAAACGAGGGTATATAGTCGCTAAAAAAAGAGTTATTCTTTTTCTTTTCGGCGCTTCTTTTCTTTTCTTTTTTTTTTATGACAGACACAGACGTAACAATCAAATTTTGATTCTTGATTGGAGTTGTCGAACAAAAAAGTAACCTCTTTTTTAATTCCTTCAGAGTGAAATTGTTATTAAATTGAAAAATAAGTCTATTTTTTTCTGGTTCTAAGGCTGGTAGTTCTAGGGGTCGACTCACTTCTTTCAAATTGTTTCTGATTATTAAGAAAAGGTAACAAAGATAAAATACGAGCTTGTTTTATAGCAATAGTAATTAATCGTTGTTGTTTTAAAGTAACTCTATTCACGCGTCTAGATAATATTTTTCCTTGTTCACTAATAAATCGACTAATTAAACTCATGTTTCTATAATCAATTCGATCCCCCGATTGGATCGGGGGCAAACGCCTACGAAAAGATCGCTTGGATTTAGTAAAAGGTCGCTTAGATTTATTCATAATTTTTGATTCCTTATCGCTAAGATCCTATTTTGATCGGATGAAAATAAAAAGGATTTCTATTTATATCATAGAATTAAGAATATAGGATTAGATTTCTTTCTATTAATTTATTTTTTTATATTTATATATATGTAATAATATATAATATATATGTAATAATATATAATAATGATACTATCATCATTCCTGTTCTTAAAATAAAAGTGGACATACAAGCACTTAATTTTATCTATTTCTTGATTTCCCCGTGAATTGTATGTTTATAACAATAGGGACAAAATTTTCTCAATTCCAATCGACTAGGGGTGTTATGCCGATTCTTTTGGGTAATATATCTGGAAATTCCCGCTGATTCTTTCTTAATATCATTTCGAACACAACTGGTACATTCCAAAATAATTGTTACTCGAACATCTTTACCCTTGGCCATGAAACCTCCTTTGGATTTATGATTCACCCCAATCTTCTATTTTCATTTTAGGATCCAGAAAGAACAAGAACCAAAAAAATAGAAGCTGTTAACTAAAAAAAAATTATGAAATATTTCGTTGCAATGAATATTAATTAGTAATTAAATAAAAAAAAATAATAAGCAATACAATGATTTTTTGAAAACTCTATTTAAAATCTTTGTACAGGATTTTTTTAAGTATCTCATCGGATACTCTTTCTTTAGCAACACCGTTTTAGTTCTATTACTAATAGAATTGGATCCTGAACCCTCCTTTTTATGACCTTTCGCCCCCCCCCCCTTTCAAATTTATTATAAAAAAACAATTCGAAAAAAGGGGGGGTTAGTCCCCGATCGTTGATCGTATCTCTAAATTTTTTAACCCTTTCTGATGTTAATACCTAGAATGAAAAAAAGGGAAATGTTAATGCATCCGGAAATAAACGATTAATCTCTATTAATAAACCTGCTAACGAACCGAACCATAGAGTACTTAGTACCGGTGCTACGGAAAGATATGTTTTTAGATCTCGCATTTGAAATCCTCCTTATTTCTTCTTTATTGTATTACAATATATATAGTAATATATATAACTACAGATGTACATGTAGTTAAGAAGTTCTTGTATTTGTATACGTAACCCCCTCCCCATTTTCAAAATTAGAATTGAAATATTGTCTACTAGGACGATCTTATAGATTCCATTTTCAAATGGAAACGCCTATTTATGTAAAATTGAAATTGAAGGAATTTTCGTAAAAAAAAGTCATTTTTTTTATTATATATATATGTTTGTTATCTGATATGTATGAGAAAAAAAGAGGGATGTGGAAAACAAGACAGGAATTCTCTAGAATCACACTGTAAACCGATTGAAAGGGATGTAGCGCAGCTTGGTAGCGCGTTTGTTTTGGGTACAAAATGTCACGGGTTCAAATCCTGTCATCCCTACCTATTACTGCTCTTCTGAGCAGTAACGAGGGATCTATTTTAGATCTATCCAATTTGAATAAAACTGGACATACATATAATTGTGCAATTTATGATATACTATGATATAGTATATACGTCTAAAATAGATTCGGGTTAAAGAATGTCCTCTTTCGAGCCTTTTCCTTTTTTAGAAAAAATAAGAAAAGCGCTCTTAGTTCAGTTCGGTAGAACGTGGGTCTCCAAAACCCAATGTCGTAGGTTCAAATCCTACAGAGCGTGATTTAACTCTTGTTTATTAGATTGTATCCAAATTTCGCTATTCGCAAATAATTGAGCAGCAATCTGAATTCGACCTCCCGCATATGAAAGCAAGAAGGAGGTCAGTAAAAAAAAAAAAAAGAGATGTTAATTAATCAAAAGTCCAACTGATCACCACGTCTGTATTGTAAATAAGCAGTTACGAATAATCCAGCTAAAGTAATAGGAATTAGACCTAAGACGATTCCAAATAAAGAAACTTCAATCATTTCAATTTTCTTTTGTTTTCATTTTTGAAAGGGAGAAAAGGGAGGTACTATCTATTCCTAGCTCTTAATCTGTATTGCCGATGAATCTCAATGACCAAAATTGGGTAATTAACACGGTAAGGAACTATTGAACATATGAAATACCGTAGAACCCCTTTTTTTGATCTTCAGTCAATTAATTTCAAATAAGTCGTATTTTGCTTAGACCAATAAATAGAACTGAGGTTATAGTTAAAGCTGCTAGTAGAAAACCGAAATAACTCGTTATAGTAGGCATTAAAGAACTCAATAAAATATGTTTTTTTATACATATGTTTCTAAAGTACTTCCCTAAGTTTAAATTTAAAACATTTTCAAAGAGATAGATAAAAATACTAGTTCCAAGAATCAAAAAATTCAATTAAAAATTTGTTAATTATCCATCATTATAGGCGGTATGAACAAAAATCGAGAAAGAGAACAAGAACTAAATTCATCGGCACCGTCTCAGGATTTAGAATTCACGTAACTTATTCATTGAAAAACTCTTTAAGAAACTAATAATAAAAAAAAAAAGAATACATAAAAAAAAAAACTTTATTATCTAACTTCAGTCAAAACATATAACTTTTTTTGAATTAATTAATATGTAAAAATTTGAAAATAAGCTGTTTGATTTGTTTTTTTTTTTTTAAGCGACCTTAGAACCTAAAATACGCCCCCTTCCACTTTATTAAAATTGAATTTACTTAAATTTGAATTTGAACTCATTAGATAAAATAGTAGAGCAGTTTTTCTTCTTTTTCTTCATTTAATCTTTCATTTAATCTATCGACTGAGACCAAAAAGAGGTATCCTACACGGAGAACG